TGCGAACCGAAAACTAAACATTGCTATTACACGAATTGCAAATCCTTATGGACACCCTAATATTCTTGCAGAATTTATAGCTGGCCAATTAAAGAATAGAGTTTCTTTTCGCAAAGCAATGAAAAAAGCTATTGAATTAACCGAGCTGGCGAATACAAAAGGAATTCAAGTACAAATTGCGGGACGTATCGATGGAAAAGAAATTGCACGCGTCGAATGGATCAGAGAAGGTAGGGTTCCTCTACAAACCATTGGAGCTAAAATTGATTATTGTTCCTATACAGTTCGAACTATATACGGGGTATTAGGAATCAAAATTTGGATATTTGTAGACGAAGAATAATAAGACTTTACGTGTTTTTACATTATACCAAGTAATGGACAAAAAAAGAAAAACCCTTTTATTCTTTTTATGTTCAAGCAAAACAAAAAAAAGAGCAATTCTGCAATTCTAGAGGGTTCAATAAAAATTCGATTGATCATTTTATATAATTGCTATGCTTAGTGTGTGACTCGTTGGTTTTTTTAGGGCTAGGATTCAAAAAACGGACCAGGGCCCAGAGTATGAACTAATAACTATAGCACTAATAACCAACTCATTGCTTCGCATTATCTGGATCCAAAGAACCAGTCAAGATAAAGATATAATATATTGGACATATCGTTGTAGCAACTGAAATCTTTTTTTGCATAAAGATAAAGATAAAAAAAACCAATCGGATTATGAGTTGTGAAGTTCTAAGTCGGAAAGCAAAATAGAAAAAAAGTATGCGGATAAGTGGAAGGATGAGAGAAAGAGAGAACGGAAATATCAATGATATATGATTCCAATATGTAAGGTCGATGAGTCATCTCATAAAACGCAGTGTAATAAAGCATAAATTCAATAATGATTCATGCATAATTAGATGAATCCGCTTATAGAACAAAAAAATCAAGAGCCTCGAGCCAATAAAGACTGAGAAAATTGACTTAAGAAAAAAGGACTCCGCCGGAAAATTCAGACCTAACCATTAATCGAGAAGCAATGGGAACGATATAACCCGTGAATGCAGAAGATTCTATTGAAAATGAATCTTAATGATTCATTGGGTGGGATGGCGGAACAAACCAGGGACCTCCTCTTTTATTCTTTTATTTTGAGAGGTCATGAACGAACCCTATAACTAAAATAGATATGGAAAGAGTAAATATTCGCCCGCGAAAGTTTTTTTTTATTAGATTGATACATTTTTGTCGATCCCATATGATAAAAGGAAAAACAAAAGAAAGATGTTTTTATAACGATAACGTTATAAAAAAAGACATTGACATTATCTAGAAATAGAATACATGTTTAATTAAATAATATCTAAACACGCTAGACAAATTTCGAATAGATTAACGAATTGATTAATTAGATGCAATTTCAAAGAATCCTATGATTCAGCATATTATTCATTAAACACATGTATATCTTCATAAAATCTGTTTTAGTCGTTTCATTCGCGAGGAGCTGGATGAGAAGAAACTCTCATGTCCAGTTCTGTAGTAGAGATGGAATTGAAAAAAAACCATCAACTATAACCCAAAAAGAACAAGATGCCGTAAACAACATAGAGGAAGAATGAAAGGAATATCTTATCGAGGTAATCATATTTGTTTCGGTAGATATGCTCTTCAAGCACTTGAACCCGCTTGGATTACAGCTAGACAAATCGAAGCAGGGCGCCGAGCAATGACACGAAATGTACGCCGTGGCGGAAAAATATGGGTACGTATATTTCCAGACAAACCAGTTACAGTAAGACCCACGGAAACCCGTATGGGTTCAGGGAAAGGATCCCCAGAATATTGGGTAGCTGTTGTTAAACCGGGTAGAATACTTTATGAAATGGGTGGAGTAGCCGAAAATATAGCTCGAAAGGCTATTTCAATAGCGGCGTCCAAAATGCCTATAAGAACTCAATTCATTATTTCTGGATAGAAATGTAGAACCAAAGGAAAGAAGTCTTGTGTATAAAAAAACAATTGCAGGGTTTTCTTTCTTTTTTTTTTTTTTTACTTCGTCCTTTGCTTTATTTTACATTAAAAAAACGGATAAAAAAAAAATGATATGATTCAACCTCAAACCCATTTGAATGTAGCAGACAATAGCGGGGCACGAGAATTGATGTGTATTCGAATAATAGGAGCTAGTAATCGCCGATATGCTCATATTGGTGATGTTATTGTTGCTGTGATAAAAGAAGCAGTACCAAATACGCCTCTAGAAAGATCAGAAGTGATCAGAGCTGTAATTGTACGTACTTGTAAAGAACTCAAACGCGATAACGGTATAATAATACGATATGATGACAATGCTGCAGTTGTCATTGATCAAGAAGGAAATCCAAAAGGAACCCGCGTTTTTGGCGCGATCGCCCGGGAATTGAGACAGTTAAATTTTACTAAAATAGTTTCATTAGCACCTGAGGTATTATAATATGAGACCGTGAGATAGTGATAGTATTTAAATAAAATAGATAAATTAGTAGATTATGTCTCACGCATATACTTTTAAGAATTTTCTTTAATAATTTTTATAAAAAAAGAACATGCTGATTATATCCAAATTCGGAAGCAACAATAATTTTAGTTTATCATGGGTAAGGACACTATTGCTGACATAATAACTTCTATACGAAATGCTGACATGGATCGAAAGGGAACGGTTCGAATAGCATCTACTAACATGACCCAAAACATTGTTAAAATACTTTTACAAGAGGGTTTTCTCGAAAACGTAAGGAAACTTGTAGAAAATAACAAATATTTTTTGGTTTTAACCCTACGACATAGAAGGAATAGGAAAGGACCATATAGAACTCTTTTAAATTTAAAACGAATAAGTCGACCTGGTCTCCGAATCTATTCTAACTATCAACGAATTCCTAGAATTTTAGACGGGATGGGGATTGTAATTCTCTCTACTTCTCGGGGTATAATGACAGACCGTGCAGCTCGGATAGAAGGAATCGGCGGAGAAATTTTGTGCTATATATGGTAAATTTTCTGCTATCCGAATTGTATCTGTAACTTCCTGTTTGTGAAAAAAACGAATAAAAAAGCCAAGTTGTCTAATATCACGCCTTCCTACATTAGTTCATACTTCAAGGAGGGTTTGTCTGGAATAAAAGAAGAAAAATGGATTCATGAGGGTTTAATTACTGAATCACTTCACAATGGTATGTTCGGGGTTCGTTTAAATAATGAAGTCAGATTCTAAGTTCTGTTTCAGAAAGGATCCGACACTCTTTTATACATATACTACCAGGAGATAGAATCAAAGTTTAAGTAAGTCGTTATGATTCAAACGGGGGGGGGGGGGCGCAGAATTTATAGACCCCACAACAAAGATTCGAATGGTTCGGTGGTTTTTCAAGATTCCTTTCATGAGGATCTAATTCACGGTTCAAAAATTTCAAGAAACTTATTTTCTTCCAATCAGTAAAGTAGATTCGAAATTCAGTTAAGGAATAACAATTATGAAAATAAGAGCCTCCGTTCGTAAAATTTGTGAAAAATGCCGACTGATCCGTAGAAGGGGACGCATTATAGTAATTTGTTCCAACCCGAGACATAAACAAAGACAAGGATAATCTTTCGAAAAGGGACTCTCTAAAGGAACCGATGAACAAATCAAAATAAAAGATCTGTTTTGACATGAAATGGATATATCCATATATCTCTGACTTATATTTCGGAAATGATAAAATATGGCAAAATCTATACCAAGAAGCGGTTCACGTAGGACTGGACGTGTGGGTTCACGTAAAAGTGCACGGCGAATACCAAAGGGCGTTATTCATGTTCAAGCAAGTTTCAACAACACCATTGTGACAGTTACAGATGTACGGGGTCGGGTTATTTCTTGGTCCTCCGCCGGTACTTGTGGATTCAGGGGTACAAGAAGAGGGACACCTTTTGCTGCTCAAACCGCAGCAGGAAATGCTATTCGAGCAGTAACAGATCAAGGTATGCAACGAGCAGAAGTCATGATAAAAGGTCCGGGTCTCGGAAGAGATGCAGCATTACGCGCTATTCGTCGAAGTGGTATACTTTTAAGTTTCGTAAGGGATGTAACCCCTATGCCACATAATGGCTGCAGACCCCCTAAAAAAAGGCGAGTGTAGAAATAAACATTGAAGAGATTTCAAGAGAAATAAATGACTCAAAAATCTGACAAATAATATTACTATGGTTCGAGAGAAATTAAAAGTATCTACTCGGACACTACAGTGGAAATGTGTTGAATCAAGAGCAGACAGTAAGCGTCTTTATTATGGACGCTTTATTCTGTCTCCACTTATGAAAGGTCAAGCCGACACAATAGGCATTGCGATGCGAAGAGCTTTGCTTGGAGAAATCGAAGGAACATGTATTACACGCGCAAAATCTGAGAAAATCCCGCATGAATATTCTACCATAGTAGGTATTCAAGAATCGGTACATGAAATTTTAATGAATTTGAAAGAAATTGTATTGAGAAGTAATCTATATGGAACTCGTGACGCGCTTATTTGTGTCAAGGGTCCTGGATATGTAACTGCTCAAGACATCCTCTTACCACCTTCTGTGGAAATCGTTGATAATACGCAGCATATAGCTAACCTAACGGAACCAACTGATTTTTGTATTGGATTACAGATTGAAAGGAATCGAGGATATAATATAAAAACACCAAATAACTTTCAAGACGGAAGTTATCCTATAGATGCTATATTCATGCCTGTTCGAAACGCGAATCATAGTATTCATTCTTATGGAAATGGAAATGAAAAACAAGAGATCCTTTTTCTAGAAATATGGACAAATGGAGGTTTAACTCCTAAAGAAGCACTTCATGAAGCCTCCCGGAATTTGATTGATTTATTTATTCCCTTTCTCCAGTCGGCAGAAGAAAACTTACATTTAGAGAACAATCAATACAAGGTTTCTTTACCCTATTTGACTTTTCACGATAGGGTTGCTAAACTAAA